CAACAGTAAGAAATTAAGTAATAAACTGAGAAAAAGAAAAAAAAAGAATAATCAATGGAATAAAAGAAGAAATGTCCCGGCCAGTACTTAAGCAGATCAGGCCGGGAAAATAAACCTTTCGTATAAAATCAAAGAACTAAGATATTCTTTCTATTGAGGAGATCCGTTTTGAGTCATTATCTATATTGAATTCCTGATCAATTGCTTTTTTCTATTTTTTTCTTATTTTTCTTATATTTCTTATACATATTTTTACATATTTTATTATATATAATATATTTATACTATAGAGCAACTCTAATAAATATATATCTCTTAGTATAAATATATACCTTTACTTTTATTTTATTTAAATTATTTTATCTAAATATTAAATACTTTGTTTAAGTTTAAATTTTAATAGCTATTTTAAAAATTTCTATTATTTATTAGAATATTTTAGAATATTTCGAATTTCTATTTTAATAATATAATAAAATAAATAATAATAATTTTGAAAAGTTAAATAAGATTAAATAAAAAAAAAATCAAATGAAAAAAGAAAATAAAGAGAAGAAGGTGGATTTTTATCAATCTTTATTTCACGTGTTACATCACATAACAAATTTTCAATTTGGAATTAGGAGAGATGGCTGAGTGGACTAAAGCGGCGGATTGCTAATCCGTTGTACGAATTATTTGTACCGAGGGTTCGAATCCCTCTCTTTCCGCTTTCTCTGATCACTTGGTATTTTCGAATTCGAAAAGATTCTCATCCCTTGATTTTATCATATAAGATTATTAAGAATTAATTTAGAAAAAAGCAAAAAAAACTAGATTTTATTCCTCACGTCCAGGATTGCGTCCTGGATCATTAGATAAGAATCCAAAGATAAAAAGGGAAACAAAGAATATCACTACTGTGTAAACAAAGAGTTTGAGAGTAAGCATTACACAATCTCCAAGATCATTTTTTTTTTTTGAAAAAGGGGAATAGATTGCCTATTTTTTACCACATATACCATTTTTTTTTTGTTTTGACACCCCAAAAAATGAAAAATAAGACGAATTTTTTTGTAATAAGATTTTGATTCATTCGTTACCCGAAATTTCTTGTCATATCAATAATTAGGTATTGTGGAGTACCTAATAGTCCATACTCACCGGAAGGCGAGAACGGGGAAAAGGCTGATCCAAATTCATCGCTGCGGTTATTCATTCAATATACAAGAATTTCCATTTTTGAATCGAGGGTTCGTAATGTAAGACTTATCTGATCTTATCAATTTTTAGAATTTTTTTATCGAATACATCATCAATTTAGCAGAGTATTAAAGATTTCATCGAAAACTTACAGTGGCTTGCCAAACAAAGGCTAAGAGAAAAAAGAGTAGAGGTATGACAGGCATAACATCTATGATTGGATTGAAAATGGCATAAGCTTCGGGCAATTTGGCGAAGAAAAAACTACTCGAATAAAGGACAGAATTAAGACAGATACCAATTAAACTAAAGATATTAAGCATAACAAGCATTTCGTTCTTGTGGATTAGATAATTTTGAGTTATTTTTATAAGGGAAAAATGAAAAAGGCAGATCAAGAAATCCTTCTTTTTCTTCGGTTCGGACTTTCCCAAATAAAAAATCCCTCCCCCCATTATCATTCTAAAATGAGAATATAAGGAATTCAACTTTCATACAATATCTTAATTGAATTCTATGTAATGATCAATGAATTTTTTTGATTCTATATCTACATGTCTTGAATCCTAGCAACAAAATATCCCATATGTTTTTGTGTATTTGGGTTGGGATTGACGAATAACCAATACCAATATTAGTGTTGATTAATTTCGAATAGAAATCAAAATGGGGCGTGGCCAAGCGGTAAGGCAGCGGGTTTTGGTCCCGTTATTCGGAGGTTCGAATCCTTCCGTCCCAGATCGTTTTTCATGAAACGAAAGATGGGATCACACTGCATTCCACATGAAACAATAATTTGTTAAAGGGAAAAATCTTTTCTTATTAATTTTCAGAATGGTTCTAAGAATCATATCTGAGAATTCGTTTGGTTTCTCACAAACAGAATCAAGTGTCAAATGTGGGTAAAATTGAATATCTTTATTTTCATTCAATTCATATGATAGAATATGGGGTTAAATTAAATAAATTTGATCCTTGCTGACCCTTATCCGGATAAATACTTATTTATCCATAGATAGAAATATTATATACCGGTTGAACCAATGACTATTCATGATTTTATATTGAATCAATTCCATACCGCTTTGAAATTTCAATTAGAGGAATGTTATGGTAAAACTTCGTTTGAAACGATGTGGTAGAAAGCAACGTGCGACTTGAAGGACATGGTTGGCTGTGGATTTTTACATCCGCCATCTTCTATAGTAATGAAGATGCTCTTGGCTCGACATAGTTTGTTCTGTTCTGCCCGGAACCTAATTTGTGTTGGGTTATAAGTAAATAGTACATGATGAAGCTCGAGAAGAAAGGATTGATTCATTTTTCAAGGGAAAGAATCTAGGGTTAGTGAAAATCAATAAGTTAGACCAACTCTGTAAGTATATCCTCACTATATATAAATTCTAAATCGAAAGGTTCAAATTCAGAACAAGTTTGAAAAGTCAAATTTTCCTAAATTGGTAAAACTATTTCGATGAAAAGTGTATCACAAGGGAATCAATCATTCGTATTCTATTTATATAGAAAGAAATAACAAAAAAAGGTATGTTGCTGCCATTTTGAAAGGAATAAGGATCCCCGAGGTAATGTCTAAACCCAATGATTTCACAAAGCAAGGATAAAGGATTCCGAAACAAGGAAACACTATTTTCAATTGTCTCAACAATTGGATCAGACTGAGGAATAAAAATAGATTCGAAATGAGACAAACAAAAGAGTTTAGAGACGGCTCAATAAATGTCTAAGGATTCTCTTGTCAGAATTACCCAACTTGAGTTATGAGTATGAATGAGATTTCTTCCTTTTTCTGTAAGGAAGAAGAAAAAAGTACTCAATTCAAATTATAGTAAAATTCATGATTTTATGGATCCACTTGCTATTATATACAGAAATTGGAATCATTTTTCTCGAGCCGTATGAGGAAAAAACCTCCTATACGTTTCTAGGGGGGGCATCGTTTATTTACATCTATCCCAATGAGCCATCTATCGAATCGTTGCAATTGATGTTCGATTCCGAAGAGAAGGAAGAGATCTTCGAAAAGTAGGTTTTTACAATCCGATAAAGAATAAAACTTATTTAAATGTTCCTGCTATTCTATATTTCCTTGAAAAAGGTGCTCAACCTACAGGAACTGTTTATGATATTTTAAAGAAGGCAGAATTCTTTAAAGAAAGAACTTTGAGTTAATTAAAGGAAAAAACAAAATTATTAAATAAATAAAATAAAGTAGGGAAGGGTAACTAGTATCTATCCTTGTGTAATTATTTCTATTTACACACCATTTTCCTTTTTCTTGCTTTATTCATATTTTGGTGGGGGAATTTAATTTAACAACAAACAAGGGGTTAAGCTTGCTTATCGTACTTTTATTGATTGAATAAACCGGGGATTTTTTATTTACCTTTTCCTTAATTTTTTCCATTCCAATTTCTTATTTATGTTGTGCCAATCCAACACAAGTCTTTATTTTATTTACTTGATTTACTTTCTCAACATTGCTTTTATATTGACAATGGTGTATCGAACAAATATAATTCGATCGTAGATAAATAGGGCTGTTTATCCCCACCCCATATTGATTTTTTTGTTTCCTTCACTCAAATGATGGGTTTGCCTTGCTGCATTTACTCTCATACAAGATGTATTTTCTTAGGGAAAATCAAAAAAGAATTTGATAAAAAATGGGTGGTCTGCCATAATTTTTACATTTCGATTAGGAATATTTTTAATCCGATCTGCTAACTTTGGTATTTTGTGTTTCTAATTGATCAGAAAATCTTTCTTTTCGATGTGTTGCTAGTTCAATGTTTTGATAGGGTCGTGCAGTGCAATTCAATTGATTTTTATATTTTGATCGTATCTACATATCCTATTTATCCGGGTTGCTAACTCAACGGTAGAGTACTCGGCTTTTAAGTGCGACTATGATCTTTTACACATTTGGATGAAGCAACAAATTCGTCCAGACTATTGGTATAGTCTATAAGACCACGACTGATCCTCAAGGGTAATGAATGGAAAAAACAGCATGTCGTAATAAAATCGAAAATCTAATAAAATAAATTTATTATTTTATTAGATTTTCGATTTTATTAATTTATTTAATTTGAAATGAAAGTCAAAGTTAAAGTAGAACTTTGAGTTTATCCTTACCGGATCATTACAGTTCCAAAAGATTGTTTTGATTTTTGGAAGGGGACAAAAGAAATTCACATTTACAGTTGGGTCTAGTGAATAAATGGATAGAGCTCTATGGCTCCAATTCTAGTAAAATAAAAAGCAACGAGCTTATGTTCTTAATTGGAATGATTACCCGATCTAATTAGACGTTAAAAATGAATTAGTGCCTAATGCGGGAAAGAGTGGGTTCTCCTGTGAGTGAACCATTGATTTTTTCTTTTTTTTTTCAGAATCCTAATTATTCTTTATTATGGATTGTAGACGGATGTGTAGAAGAAACAGTATATTGATAAAGAGAATTTATTCCAAAGTCAAAAGAGCGATTGGGTTGCAAAAATAAAGGATTTTTTCTCCTGTTGTAATTATAACGAACATAAACCAATTGGATAGAAAAGGAAGGTAAAAAGATCTGTTGATTGGACTCCCTCTTTCTTTTCCGGGGTATATATTTTTTTCTTACTATACTATATACATAATACAATACATAATACCCTGTTCTGACCATATTGCACTATGTATATATCATTTGATAAACCAAGAAAAACCTCCTGCCTCTGGCTCAAGTAGAAATGTAAATGGAAGAATTACAAGGATATTTAGAAAAAGATAGATCTCGGCAACAACACTTCCTATAT